TTATTTACAACTACAACGGAATGGTATACAAAGTCAACAGATTTCAACCCATGATGAAAGAGGATTTATGGCTACAAAAACCGTTGAGAGTAGTTCTAGATCTGGACCAAGACGAACTGGCGTAGGGAGTTTATTGAAACCATTGAATTCGGAATATGGAAAAGTAGCTCCAGGGTGGGGGACTACACCACTTATGGGAGTCGCAATGGCTCTATTTGCAATATTTCTATCTATTATTTTGGAAATTTATAATTCATCTGTTTTACTGGATGGAATTTCAATTAATTAGTTCGTAAAAACTAGGAGGTCCTTGTTTTTCAATCAAAACAGATTATTTTACTTAGACTTACTTAATTCTTAAAATATTTCAGACTTCAACTTAAGATTACCTAAGACTTGGATTTATAGATCATTCTGGTAGTTCGATCGTGAAATTTATTTGTTTTGATATTTCATTTCCGGAATATGAGCGTGTGACTTGTTATAATTGATCCTATTGATAATACAGATAATGGACCTGTCATCTCTATCAAGATGATTCTACCTCGTCAGATATTTATTCTAGTCTCTGGAGCACGGACTATATAGAATAGATCAAGAAAAGAAATATTTGAACTATGATTCATACCTATTATTCAGACCTCGCAACCGGACTAAAAAAAATGGAAATAGGTCTTTTCTAAATCCAACAATTTTTTCCTTCAGACTTCTTTTGACCGAAAGAAAACTCTTTCTCTAGATTTTTTTGAGTCATTACATTCATTGAAGAAGTGATGATCAAATGGTTTTTACTCAGAGAACCTTTGAGTTTAGCTTTGGCTTTCTTAAATCATCGTGGTTCTAGTATGAATCTGAGGTTTCAATTGATTCATAGGGTCTCAACAAGAGAATTCCTATCAAAAAAAAATAGGGAAGAGAAGATTCAAGAGGCCTGTCACGATTAAAATAAAGAAAGATGGATGAGCCAACTTGAGATTGTATTTCTTGGCATTATCATCACAAAGAAGAGATTCCGGATTTTTCTTACTTCGTATCTTTGGGTCAAATCGAGTCAAGCGGCTAAGTCCCAAGAAGTTGTAAACTCTCTATTCCATATTCGTTATATCCGTTGAAACCAGTATTTGTGTGTTTCGGCTTGAGCCGTACGAGATGAAATTCTCATATACGGTTCTAAGAGGGGGAGTCTTTCTTGGGTTACCTATCTCAATAAAGTATATGATTGGTTCGAGGAACGTCTCGAGATTCAAGCGATTGCAGATGATATAACTAGTAAATATGTTCCTCCTCATGTCAACATATTTTATTGTTTAGGAGGGATTACGCTTACTTGTTTTTTAGTACAAGTAGCTACGGGTTTTGCTATGACCTTTTACTATCGTCCAACTGTTACAGAGGCTTTTTCCTCTGTTCAATACATAATGACTGAGGCCAACTTTGGTTGGTTAATTCGATCAGTTCATCGATGGTCAGCAAGTATGATGGTTCTAATGATGATATTGCACGTATTTCGTGTGTATCTTACGGGTGGGTTTAAAAAACCCCGCGAATTAACTTGGGTTACAGGGGTGGTTCTGGCTGTATTGACCGCATCTTTTGGCGTAACTGGTTATTCCTTACCTCGGGACCAAATTGGTTATTGGGCAGTAAAAATTGTAACAGGCGTGCCCGAAGCTATTCCTATAATAGGATCGCCTTTGGTAGAATTATTACGTGGAAGTGCTAGTGTGGGCCAATCCACTTTGACTCGTTTTTATAGTTTACATACTTTTGTATTGCCTCTTCTTACTGCCGTATTTATGTTAATGCACTTTCCAATGATACGTAAGCAAGGTATTTCGGGTCCTTTATAGAGAAGGCAGATCATAGATATTTGTAATTTATCATATAGGGGAGGAACAAGAGTCTTTCATTGCTAAAAATATGTATTATTGAAAAATAAGGCATGTTATTTGGATACTTCTCTTCAACTCTGAAGTATTGTTTATTTGATACGAATCGTTGAAGTATATTTTCCTAAAAGAGGATGGATTATGGGAGTGTGTGACTTGAACTATTGATTGGGCCATGCAGATATATGATTTTATCCGCCATGTTGGAATTCACAACCCAATGTGTCTCCGCATCCAACCATCACGTCAGTCCCTTTATGTAGCATAGGATAGGGCGGTTCGCTTGAGGAGAATCTTTTCTATGATCATACCCGAATTATGTCATGCATGAACAGGCTCCGTAAGATCCCTAGAATAAGTGATGTGGCATGATCCATGATCCAATGTTCTATCTATTCCACTTTGTTTGATTTTTCTTTTTTTATACTATCAATATTCTAATTATCGTAATTAGTATATTGATAGTATTAGTATTTTGTATTAATTTGATAGTAATCTTAGTAAGTTTCTTATAGTATGTAGATGCATTCATTTCCTCTGCATCGACCCCGATCTTTGATACTATCGGAGTGAAATAAGGGATCTAAGGAAGAACAGGGCTAGACTTTATTAGTAACAAGTAAAAACTTTGTATTTTTGTATCTATATGTAAGAAAATCGAGATGCTGTGGGGATAAATACCAACCAAAAGACATGAGACAATCCAAAAAGCACTTGATCATGATCGAATTTGTAAGCCTACTTGGATATTGAGCATTTCCTTGTTGCCAGAACTGAATTCTTTGCAATGAATCGTTGCAACTCGGGTAAATGGAATTTGATAAATCTTTTCTTACATAAAGTCATTCTACATTATATATGTAGATAGTTATGAACTATAGATATAGATTTTCTATGGATCTATTTCTGTGATTCTTTTGATTCTTGCTCGAGCCGGATGATAAAAAATTATCATGTCCGGTTCCTTTGGGGGATGGATAAGAATTCACCTATCCAAATAACAAAGAAACCTGATTTGAATGATCCCGTATTAAGAGCTAAATTGGCTAAAGGGATGGGGCATAATTATTATGGAGAACCCGCATGGCCCAATGATCTTTTATATATTTTTCCAGTAGTAATTCTAGGCACTATTGCATGTAGTGTGGGCTTAGCAGTTCTAGAGCCGTCAATGATCGGTGAACCCGCGGATCCATTTGCAACTCCGTTGGAAATATTACCCGAATGGTACTTCTTTCCCGTATTTCAAATACTTCGCACAGTACCCAATAAGTTATTGGGTGTTCTTTTAATGGTTTCAGTACCAATAGGATTATTGACAGTACCTTTTTTGGAGAATGTAAATAAATTCCAAAATCCATTTCGTCGTCCAGTAGCTACAACAGTCTTTTTGATCGGTACCGCAGTAGCTCTTTGGTTAGGTATTGGAGCAACTTTACCTATTGAGAAATCCCTAACTTTAGGTCTTTTTCAAATTGATTCAACCGTGAAATACTACGATATAGGTATCTAAGGAAGATCCCCCTTCTGGATCTTCCCTAGATACATCAATAAATCTTATTATGATCTATTCTGCAAATATATGGATCGTGTCGGATATTCAAAACTCATTATCTTCTTTTTTCTTTCTAAAAACTTAAAAATGAAAAAAATTCCAATGGATTTAAAATGAAAACTTTTTCGTAGGTAAATTGATTGCAAAATGCTTCTGTAGAGTGCCCAATATATGTTTTACATCTTCTATGCAAAAATATTCCATTTTCATAAGATCTTCTTGACTGTGACTCAAAAGGTCCAATAATGTATGTATATTGGACCTTTTGAGACAATTATAGGTCCTCGAAGACAATTCTGATTGGTCAATAAAAATACATGTCAATGGAATTCCTTTTTTGTTTTTCTTGATATTAGTGAATCTGTCTTGAAAGGAAAAAAGGGGTAGATTCCATCTGTTTTCATTTTCCTCGAAATTCATGTCCTCTTCCTCTGCATGTAGAAAAGGAATCAATAAATCAATCAAATTACGAGAAGCTTCATAAAGTGCTTCTTTAGGAGTTAAACTTCCATTCGTCCATATTTCTAGAAAGAGTATCTCTTGTTTTTCATTCCCATTCCCATAAGAATGAATACTATGATTCGCATTTCGAACGGGCATGGATACAATATCTATAGGATAACTTCCATCGTGAGAGTCGTTTGTGAATTTCATACGATATCCGCGATCTCTCTTGATTTGTAATTCAATACACAAATCCATTGGTTCTGTCAGGTTAGCTATATGCTGTGTCGTGTCAACTATTTCTACAGAAGGTGGTGAGATGATATCTTGAGCTGTTATGTATTTGGGACCCCTGACGCAAATGGATGCGCCCCTAACTCCATAGAGATTACTTCTCAATACAATTTCTTTCAAATTTATTAAAATCTCATGTACTGATTCTTCAATACCTACTATCGTAGAATATTCATGCAGCACATTTTCAGATGTTGCACGTGTGATACATGTTCCTTCTATTTCTCCAAGTAAAGCCCTTCGCATGGCAATACCTATGGTATCGGCTTGACCTTTCATAAGCGGGGACAGAACGAAACGACCATAATAAAGACGCTTGCTGTCTACTCTTGATTCAACACATTTCCACTGTAGTGTTCGAGTGGATCCTGCTACTTCTTCTCGAACCATAGTATTATTTTTCTTTTATTTATGATTATTGGATCAGATCATTGAATCATTTATTTCTCTTGAAATCTCTTGAATTCTCATTTCTACACACGTCTTTTTTTAGGGGGGCGACATCCATTATGCGGCATGGGTGTTACATCACGTACGAAACTTAATAGCATCCCACTTCTACGAATGGCTCGTAATGCCGCATCTCTTCCGAGACCTGGACCCTTTATCATAACTTCTGCTCGTTGCATACCCTGTTCAACGACTGTACGAATAGCATTAAACGCTGCTGCTTGAGCAGCATACGGTGTTCCCTTTCTTGTACCTCTGAATCCAGAAGTACCTGCAGAAGCCCAAGAAACCACCCGACCTCGTACGTCTGTAACAGTTACAATAGTATTGTTGAAACTCGCTTGAACATGAATAACTCCTTTTGGTATTCTACGTTCATTCTTATGTGAACCAATACGTGCATTCTTACGTAAACCAATTTTTGCTATAGGTTTTGCCATATTTTATTATATCATATTCATAAGAATAAAAGAAAAAGAAAGAAGAATCAGAACTATACAGAAAGAGACGCGGATATCCATTTCATATGAAAACGAATCCTTTATTCTTTCTTTTTACATGTACATGGGTTTTTCTTTGAAAAAGTTATTGATTTAGAACTTGAGAAGGATTACCCCTGTCGCTGTTTATGTCTCGGATTGGAACAAATGACTCTAATTCGCCCCCGCCTACGAATCAGGCGACATTTTTCACAAATTTTACGAACAGAAGCCCTTATTTTCATATTGATAATTCCTTACCTTCATTCGGAATCTATTTTTTTTTTTTGAAACAAAAATCAGTTTATTGCATTTTTGAACTTCGAATTATATCCCTACGAAAAGGATGTTGAAAAGAATGATCTAATCGTTCGAATCTTTTTTGCGAAGTCTATAAATTATACGTCCCCTGGTTGAATCATAACGACTCATTTCTATTTTGACCCTATCTCCGGGTAGTATACGTATAAAACTGCGCCGGATTCTCCCTGAAATATAACCTAGAATTAGATCTTCATTATCTAACCGAACTCGGAACATACCGTTGGGAAGTGATTCAGTAATTAAACCCTCATGAATCAATTTTTGTTCTTTCATTCCAGGGAACCCCCTTTAAGTATCAACTAATAGAGGAAGAGTTCTATAATTAACTTCTCCTCTCTATTTTACAAATAGTAAGTTCGAGAGAAAATTAGGGTACCCAGGAGAATCACCATATATAACACAAAATTTCTCCTCCAATTTTTTCTAGTCGAGCTTCTCGATCCGTCATTATACCTCGAGAAGTAGAAAGAATTACAATTCCCATTCCACCTAAAATCTTAGGAATTCGTTGATAGTTGGAATAGATTCGTAGACCAGGTCGGCTGATACGCTTTAAAATTATTTTATTCCCTTTCCTAGTCTTTCTATGTCGTAAGGTTGAAACCAAGAAATTTTTTTGACTTTCTTGATGTTTTCGAACGTTTTCAATAAAACCTTCTCGTAAAAGTATTTTCACAATGTTTTTAGTGATATTAGTAGATACTATTTGAACTCTTCCCTTTTGATCCATGTCAGCATTTCTTATAGAAGTTATTATATCGGCAATAATGTCCCTACCCATGATGAACTATAGTTATTGGTGCCTCCTCATTTTAATATAATCAACATGCTTCTTTTTTGTTTTCTTTTCATTTTTTTTTTTGAAATTCTGAAAAATTATTAGAAATTAAAAGTATATGCATGAGACACAATCTATTAATCGGATCTCTTTCAGATATTTGAATATTCTATTATTCTATATATATAATAATAGGATATATATATCCTATTTTCATTTATAAGACTTCGGGTGCTAATGAAACTATTTTAGTAAAATTCAACTGTCTCAATTCCCGAGCAATCGCACCAAAAATTCGAGTTCCTTTTGGATTTCCTTCTTGATCAATGATAACCGCTGCATTGTCATCATATCGTATTATCATGCCGTTGTCACGTTTGAGTTCTTTACACGTGCGTACAATCACAGCTCTAATTACTTCTGATCTTTCTAGAGGCATATTGGGCACTGCTTCTTTGATTACAGCAACAATAACATCGCCAATATGAGCATATCGTTGATTACTAGTTCCTATGATTCGAATACACATCAATTCTTGAGCTCCACTGTTATCCGCTACATTCAAAAGGGTCTGAGGTTGAATCATATAATTTTAATTGTAATCTCTTATTTCAATGCTAAGGAATAAGGTAAAAAGAAATATTGTCTGTCCAGAGATAAAGAAATCCGCGGTTGTTTTTTCATTCTCAATACTCCTTTTTTTTACTTTTGTTTACCTATCCCGAAATAACAAATTGAGTTCGTATAGGCATTTTGCATGCAGCTATTTCCATAGCTGCTTTGGCTACAGTTTCTGATACTCCACTCATTTCATAAAGTATTCGGCCCGGTTTAACAACGGATACCCAATATTCGGGGGATCCCTTGCCCGAACCCATACGTGTTTCCGTAGGTCTTACTGTAACAGGTTTGTCGGGAAAGATACGTACCCATATCTTTCCACCACGACGCGCATATCGTGTCATTGCTCTTCGCCCTGCTTCTATTTGTCTAGCTGTGATCCAAGCAGGTTCAAGTGCCTGAAGAGCGTATCTGCCAAAACAAATATGATTGCCTCGGCAAGATATTCCCTTCATTCTACCTCTATGTTGTTTACGAAATCTGGTTCTTTTGGGGTTATAGTTGATGGTTGTTTCTGAATTCCATCTCTACTGCAGAGCCGGACATGAGAGTTTCTTCTCATCCAGCTCCTCGCGAATGAAATGATTCAATAATCTTACATATACACATATATTTATGTATTTCATTTTATCAAAAGAAATAATAGACTCATTTTCATTTTTTTTATATTGAATTTGTTAAATAGGGAGATGTATATATAACTAGGCGTGTTTTTTTATATATAATGCTTCTTTTATCAAATTTTCTAAAGTATTTTACTTTCCCTCTATTGAATCACGCCAAAAGTCATCCAATGAATGAAATTCTTAAAACTAAAAAAGGGTTCGCGGGCGAATATTGACTCTTTCCTCCTTCATTTGTAGAGTCAATTCATGACCTTTCAGAAGAAATCTATTTTTTCTTGGTTCATTCCGCCATCCTACCCAATGAATCATTAGGATTGATTCGTTTTAAAGAAAATCCTATGTAGTCACAGGTTCCATCGTTCCCATAGCTTCTCTATTAATGCTTAGGCCTGAACTCTGCAATGGAGCTCCCAACAAAATCTGTTATTTGTTTCCGAGTCAATCTCCTCAGTTTTTCTTAACCCGAAGCTCGATGAAATTATTCATCTATTTTTCTATTCTATATTATTAAATTATCTATTATTAGATAGATAATAGACTATATTATCCATATTGATTAGATTATTTAGATTATTATTATTGAAATTATTTCAATTTAATTTTTTTCTTCTATTTTTTATTTGTATATTTCTTAGTATATTGTAATTGTCTATTTTGTATCTTTATTTTATATTGATGTTGATGCTTTATAACACTGCCTTTTTTATGGGGTGATTCTTCATAAACCATACATATGGGAATCATATATCATTGAGATCTTTATTCTCTCTTTCTATCATCCTTCCCTTTTTCCACATCCCTTTTTTTTTGTTTCACAATTCATAATCAGATTTCTTTTTTTATGAAAAGAATTTCAGTTGCTACAACTATATGATCGATTCAGTCATATAGTGACTGTTTCTTGGGATCTCGACAATACGAAGCAATAAGTTGGTTATTAGTTTTGAGTTTCTTTAGTTTTTATAGTTACTAAGTTTAGAGTGGGGTCAGCCTGCTTTTTTTTCAATCTCAATTATCAACTCTAAAGAAAAAACTAACGAGTCACACACTAAGCATAGCAATTATACTAAAATCTAAATAAAGGGTAATTCAAATTTTTATTCAACCTTATAAAATTATAATTGTTCGTTTTTCTTTGATTAAGAAAAAAAAAAATAAGAAAAGAGTTTCTAAATTTTTTCTATCGCTAAGTAGAATGGCGAGATAAAGAAAGATCCATTATTGTTATTTTCTTATTCTTGGTTTACAAATATCCAAATTTTGATGCCTAAGACTCCATAGATAGTTCTAATCGTATGGGAACAGTGATCAATTTTAGCGCGAATTGTTTGTAAGGGAACCCTGCCTTCTCTGATCCATTCGACACGTGCAATCTCTTTTCCGTCGATACGCCCTGCAATTTGCACTTGAATTCCTTTTGTACCCGTTTGTTCAGTTAATTCAATAGCTTTTTTCATTGCCTTTCGAAACGAAACTCTATTTTTTAATTGTAAAGCTATATATTCCGCAAGAATATTAGGTTGTCCATAAGGCTTTTCAATTCTTGTGATAGCAATATTGAGTCTCCGGTTTACAAAATGAAACTCTTTTTGTACATTCATCTGTAATTCTTTGACTCCCCTTGTTCGTCCTTCTATTAATAAATTGGGAAATCCAATATAGATTATGACCTGAATCAAATCTATTCTTTTTTGAATCCCTATATGGGCAATTCCTTCGAAACCTGAGGATATTCTCTTATTTTTTTTTACATAGTCCTTAATACAATTCCGTATTTTTTCATCTTCTTGTAGACCCATGGAAAAATTCTTTGGTTTTGCAAACCAAAACGAATGATGACTTTGAGTTGTTCCAAGTCTGAAACCAAGTGGATTTATTTTTTGTCCCATATTTTTCTATTCTTTTTCATCCATATTTTTTTTTCTAAAGTAGGAATCTAAATTATCTTTCTTTAGATGAATCTATAATTTAGATTTTTCTTTTAAAACAATCTTTATATGACAAGTGGTTTTTTTTATCATATAACTACGCCCTCGAGCCCGGGGTCTTAGCTTTTTCACAATAGCACCTCCATTGACTTCAGCTTTACTAATAAATAAATCAGCTTCATTCAAACCCATATTATGACTAGCATTTGCTGCTGCAGAATAAACTAATTTTAAAATTGGATAAGATGCCCAATAAGGCAGTAGTTCCAGTATCATGAGTGTTTCCTCATAAGAACGTCCGCGAATCTGATCAATTACTCTTCGTGCTTTGAAAGCAGACATACGTATATGTTGAGCTAACACTTTTGCTTCTCTATCCGAATCCGAATTTTTGTTCTTTATCATAAAAGAAAGTTCTCCCCCGCCAATGAATGATAAGTGCCTAGGTGAAGTATAGTATAAGATAAGTCAGAGTATACTAGAAAAAGAAAATAAAATACTATACCTAGACTCTTACTATAAGTTACTATAAGATAAAGACTCTTAAGTATAAATACTATTAATATAAGTCTTTTCACATGAATACTTAGTAGAACGACTAACGACGAGATT